CTCTAACTTTAGGTCTTTTTCAAATTGATTCCACCGTGAAATAAAATATCACAACATATCTTTCTAGGGAAGTGAATCTTCCCTAGATACGTTTATTCCAGTTAATTCTGAATCTATATTTAATATACGGATCGTGCTGAATAAATTTCAGCAAAAAAAAAAGATGAAATCATTCCAATTCCAATGGACTTCAACAAATAAAAAACTTATTCTTAGGTAAATCAATTACGAAATGTTTTTGTATAATGACCAATATCTGTTTTACATCTTCTATGCGAAAATGTTCAATTTTCATAAGATCTTCTTGACTCTTATTCAAAAGGTCTAATAATGTATGTATATTGGACCTTTTGAGGCAATTATAGGTCCTCGAAGGCAATTCTAATTGGTCAATAAAAAAACATTTCAATTCGATTTCTTTTTTTTTTCTTAGTTTATCCAATCCATCATGAAAAGTGAAAAAGGGTAAAGTAACCCTATTTTGATTGTCCTCTACATTTTTATCTTGTTCTTCTGCATGTAGAAACGGAATAAATAAATCAATCAAATTACGGGAGGCTTCGTAAAGTGCTTCTTTAGGAGTTAAACTTCCATTCGTCCATATTTCGAGAAAAAGTATCTCTTGTTTTTCATTCCCATTACTATAAGAATGAATACTATGATTTGCATTTCGAACAGGCATGAATACAGCATTTATTGGATAACTTCCTTCTTCAGCGTTATTTGGTGTTTTCATACGATATCCTCGATTACTCTCGATTTGTAATCCAATACAAAAATCAATTGGTTCCGTCAGGCTAGCTATATGCTGTGTAGTATCAACGATTTCCACAGAAGGTGGTGAGATGATGTCTTGAGCAGTTACATATCCAGGACCCTTGACGCAAATAGATGCGTCGCGAGTTCCATACAGATTACTTTTCAATACAATTTCTTTCAAATTCATTAAAATTTCATGTACGGATTCTTCAATACCTTCTATGGTAGAATATTCATGTGGTATCTTTTCAGATTTTGCGCGTGTAATACATGTTCCTTCTATTTCTCCAAGCAAAGCCCTTCGCATCGCAATGCCTATTGTATCAGCTTGACCTTTCATAAGCGGAGACAGAATAAAACGTCCATAATAAAAACGCTTACTGTCTTCTCTTGATTCAACACACTTCCACTGTAGTGTCCGAGTAGATACTGCTACTTCTTCTCGAAACATAGTCATATTATTTGATCCGATCATTTAATCATTTCTTTCTCTTGAAATTCGTTCAATTCTCAATTCTTATTTCTATATACGCCTTTTTTTAGGAGGCCTACACCCATTATGTGGCATAGGGGTTACGTCTCTGACAAAACTTAATAGTATACCACTTCTACGAATGGCTCGTAGTGCTGCATCTCTTCCAAGACCAGGACCCTTTATCATAACTTCTGCTCGTTGCATACCCTGATCTACTACTGTACGAATAGCGTTTGCGGCTGCGGTTTGGGCAGCAAACGGCGTCCCTCTTCTTGTGCCCTTGAAGCCGCAAGTACCGGCGGAGGACCAAGAAACAACCCGACCCCGTATATCTGTGATTGTTACAATGGTATTGTTGAAACTTGCTTGAACATGAATAACCCCTTTTGGTATTCGACGTCCAGTCTTACGTGAACTAATGCGCCCACTCCTACGTGAGCCAATTCTTGTTATGGTTTTTGTCATATTTTATCATCTCCTAAATATTAAATATGAGTCATAAATATACGTATATTTTATTTTCATGTCAAAATGGGTCCTTTATTTGTTTGTGTATTGAGTCCTTTGGAGAGTCTTTTTTAATAAAAAATTTATCCCTGTCTCTGTTTATGCCTCGGGTTGAAACAAATTACTATAATTCGTCCCCGCCTGCGGATCAGTCGACATTTTTCACAAATTTTACGAACGGACGCCCTAATTTTCATATTTGTTTCTCCTTAATTTTATTTTTATTTTGAATCTACTCCTTCGAAGAAAAGAAAATAAGTCTCTTGAAATTTGGAACCTCCGATTGTATCCGAACGAGAGGAATGTTGAAAAGTCACTACGAACCCGAAACATACCATTGGAAAGTGATTCAGTAATTAAACCTTCATGAATCCATTTTTTTTCTTTCATTCCAGGTAACCCCTTTAATTATCAACTCATGGAGTAGGAGTGATATTAGACAACCCTTCCTCTTTAAAAAAAAAAAAAATAGGAAGTTTTCCTACGGATGCAATTCGTAGATCATAAAGATCACCATATATATAACAAAATTTCTCCCCCGATTCCTTCTAGTCGAGCCTCTCGGTCTGTCATTATACCTCGAGAAGTCGAAAGAATTACAATACCCATTCCTCCTAAAATCCTAGGAATTCGTTGATGGTTGGAATAGATTCGTAGGCCGGGTCGGCTGATACGTTTTAAAACAGTTCTATATGGCCCTTTTCTATTCCTTCTATGTCGCAGAGTTGAAACCAAGAAATATTTCTTGCTTACTCGATGTTTTCTCACATTTTCGATAAAGCCTTCGCGTAGAAGTATTTTAACAATGTTTTCAGTGATATTTGTAGATGCTATTCGAACCGTTCCTTTTTGATCCATGTCAGCATTTCGTATAGAAGTTATTATTTCGGCAATAGTGTCCCTACCCATGATGAACTATAATTATTGGTGCCTCCGGGTTTTTATATAATCAGCATGCTCTACTCTTTTTTTTTCATGAATTATTAAAGGTATATGCGTGAGAAACAATCTACTAATGCATTCTACTAATTAATGGAATCTAATTCAGTTCAGATATCTTACTATGAACCTCCCTTTTTTTATGTTTTATTATGTTTTCATCTATTAGTATTTATTTAGAATCTATTTATAATACCTCAGGAGCTAATGAGACTATTTTAGTAAAATTCAACTGTCTCAATTCCCGAGCGATCGCACCAAAAACTCGAGTTCCTTTGGGATTTCCTTCTTGATCAATGACAACTGCTGCATTGTCATCATATTGTATTATCATACCATTGTCACGTTTGAGTTCTTTACATGTACGTACAATTACAGCTCTGATCACTTCTGATCTTTGTAGAGGCATATTGGGAACTGCTTCTTTGATTACAGCAACAATAACGTCACCAATATGAGCATATCGGCGATTACTAGCTCCTATGATTCGAATACACATTAATTCTCTAGCCCCGCTGTTGTCCGCTACATTTAAATAGGTCTGAGGTTGAATCATATCATTCTTATTATTTTTCTCTTTTTTCTTTCAATGCTAACTAACTAAAGGGCGAAGAAAAAAAGAAGAAAGATTGTTTGTCCAGAAATAAAAAAACTGCGGTTTTTTCATCACAAGGCCCCTTTCCTTTCGTTCCATATCCCTATCCCGCAATAACGAATTGAGTTCGTATAGGCATTTTGGACGCAGCTATAGAAATAGCTTCTCTGGCTACAATTTCTGATACTCCACCCATTTCATAAAGTATTCGACCCGGTTTAACGACGGATACCCAATATTCGGGAGATCCTTTCCCCGAACCCATACGTGTTTCGGTAGGCCTTACTGTAACAGGTTTGTCTGGAAATATACGTACCCATATTTTTCCACCACGACGCGCATATCGTGCCATGGCTCGTCGCCCCGCTTCTATTTGTCTAGATGTGATCCAAGCGGGTTCAAGTGCCTGAAGGGCGTATCCGCCGAAACAAATTCGATTGCCTCGATAAGATATTCCCTTCATTCTTCCTCTATGTTGTTTACGAAATCTGGTTCTTTTGGGGTTATAGTTGATGGTTGTTTCTCAATGCCATCTCTACTGCAGAACTGGACATGAGAGTTTCTTCTCATCCAGCTCCTCGCGAATGAAACGATTAAATAATATTGTATATATTTTGAATTGAATGAATAATGAATCATGGAATTTTTTGAGATATAATCTGTCACGTACACGTAGGAATAAAATAAAATGATAAATTCCATTTTATAATTAATGAATCTTCATTTATTTTTACCTTTATTTTATTTATTTTTATTGAATTGCCCAAAACTTAGCAATCCAGTAAGGCTTTCGCGGGCGAATATTTGCTCTTTCAACATCCCTTTCATTCGTAGGGGCGTTCCATGACCTATCAGAATAAATGAATTGGTTCTTGGCTCGTTCCGCCATCCCACCCAATGAATCATTAGGATTCGTTTTCAAGGGAATCTTCCTCAGTCACAGGTTCTGTCGTTCCCATCGCTTCTCGATTAATGACTAGGCCCGAACTCTGCAATGGAGCTCCTAATAAAATTTGTTCCTGAATCAATCTTCTCAGTCTTTATTGACTCGGCGCTCTTTATTCTTTTTTATTTTTCGTATAAATTGTATTCATATTCATCGAATCTAATTATTAATTATGGACGAATACATTAATGCTTTATTACATTGCCTTTTATAAGATAGTTCATAGACCATACATATTGGAATCATATATCATTGCTATTCTTTTTCTTTCTTTCTCTCACCCCTCCATTTATCCATATCCCTTTGTTTTTGCTTCACAACCTTATAGATTGATTTTTCTTTTATGTAAAAAAAAATGCTTCAGTTGCTACAACAATATGATCAATACATCATATAGCGACTGGTTCCTTGGATCCAGATAATACGAAGCAATGAGCTGGTTATTAGTTATATAGTTATTAGTTCATACTAGGGGATGGCCCTTTGTTTTTTAATCCTAACCTAACTCTAAATAAAAAACCAACGAGTCACACACTAAGCATAGCAATTATATGGAGATGGAGTCAATCGAATTGTTATTCAACCCTATAGAATTAAGAATTCGAAAAAATTCTCATTTTTTTGATTGAACGGAAAAAAATGAACGAGTTTGTGATTTTTTATTCAATTGCCGGATGGATGGAACAGAAAGACAACGAAAGGCCCATTATTCCTCGTCTGCAAATATCCAAATTTTGATTCCTAATGCCCCATAGATAGTTCGAACTGTATAGGAACAA